AAAACTTTCTTTAGAAGGTCTTTTTTGTAATCTACATAATATAATTTATAACGGAGCTAGCGGGATTTGTTAAATTTTACTTATTTTTCGAGTTTTCGTAAACAGACAAATGCCACCAACCTTTTTTTGGGGGGGGGGCATGGTTGAGATTTCACTGAGGGGGCCCCGCGGGGCTTTATAAAAAATTCAATTTTTTGGCCACTTTTTCTTATTTTTTTCACTCAATTAAAGTTTAATGTAATATATGTTAATTATATCTTTATTAATAAAATATAATATTAATAATAATATTAATAATTTATTTATTAATATATAAATAATTTATATATATATATATATGTATAAATTAATAATTAGAAAGGTCTATATATTAATACAAACCTATAAATATACAATTTTCTAATATAATTAATAAAAACATATTAGGAAAAATATAATTATAATTAATGCTAATCTGATTATAAATAGCTTTGTTATTTAGTATACTATTATAATTTAATATATAACTTTTATATATTATGAAATATTATTTGTATATATATATATTAAAATATTATTAATATATAATCATTATTAATCTATTATAATATATAAATTTAATTAATATAAATTAAAAATGATAGGATTATTATCTAATAAAATTAGAATGTTACATAGTTTATTGAAAAACCAGGGATATTTATTAAGCGGGTACTAAGTCATTTATAAGTTATTAAAATTTGGTTGAATATTCTATATAACAGCGTAATGTGAACTATTTTCATTAATTTTCTATAACATTAGGTTATTCATTATAAAATAATATGTAGATTACACGTGGGGGGTTGGCTAGAAAGTTTTAGGCTTAAATAAAAAAATGTATCAAAAATTGAAAATTAATCTCAGATAAACTCATTTAACTTAAAAGGTGTGCGGAGTGTGGGGATATTCCGCCATTTAATAGGGGCGGTCAATTCTATGGGGGTAGAGTGAATTTGCTTGAGTTTATTAGTGATTTTTTTAGATGGTGGGGGGGAGTATTCGAATTTTTGGTAGATTTCACCGGAATACCTTAGCGAAAAGTTTTATTTTGGCTTAGGGTTTGGCTATGTAATTTATGTATATGTAGTTCATAGAGTAATTAGAAATTAGAAATTTCTATTGTTTCGCAGTATTTAATTTTAAGCATTAAAGTAATTTAGACTTAGAAATTTGCTATAATACGAACTAAATTTGTGCCAGCAGTTGCGGTTATACAAATTGTATGAGTTAAGCTTATTTAATTTAGTTAAATGTTTAATATTTTAGGTGAAAGTCGGACCTTTTAAGTGAAATTTTAAGTCCGAGTGTAATTAATAAAGTGTTTTTGAAGCTAGGAAGTTTCGGTGTAAACTAGGATTAGATACCCTATTATTGGAAGATTGAATTTTCGGTTAAAATTACTAATAGTTATGATCTTTAAAATTAAAAAATTTGGCGGTATTTTAATCTATTCAGAGGAACCTGGTTTTTAATTGATAGTCCACGATTAGTCTCACTTTAAGTATAAATTTGTATATCGTCGTAGTTTGAATATTCTAGGAGGATTAAAATGTTCAATTGTTATAATGATAAGAGAATTCAGATCAAGGTGCAGTTAATATTAAAGTTAAAATGGGTTACATTGTAGTTATAGTTGGTTCTTGAATTTGAAAAGTCTAGATAAATTGGATTTGAAAGTAATTTTATATATTTATATAAAATGACTATGCTCTAAGGTATGTACATATTGCCCGTCGCTTTCATATAAAATGAAATAAGTCGTAACAAAGTAGACTTATTGGAAAATGAGTCTGGAATTCAACTTAGAGCTTGTTATAAGTGTTTTATTTACATTAAAATGAAAACTGTTAGGTTCAGTTTAGGTTGAACTCGGCGATTTAATTGAGAATTGATTTTTTTAGTTTTAATTGAAATATCAGGGATTGTATTATTGTTAAAGAATTAATTGATTTTATTTATAGTTAAAAGTATAGAGATAGAATATATTAAGGTATAAAAAAGAAGGGTTAATTATGCGTACCTTGGGTATCAGGGTTTACTAAAAAAAGTTATCTATATAAATTTCTCGAATTATAAAGAGTTATTTGAATATGGGAGTTATTGTAGCATAATTATCATAAATATTCAAATGGAAGTGAAACGTTAGTCGTTTTATAATATATCTAGTTATCTGGGAAATAAGTTTAATTTTCTGTCTTATGTTATGCAAGTAAATTTGTATTTGCATGTTTAAAGATGGGAATAACCTAAGGGATGAGCTTTGGGTTAAAATTTTATAATGATAGCCTTTAAAAATAGAGAGTAGGATTAGAATTTTTCATTTTGAATTAATATGTTGTAATTATCTATTTTAGTTAAATTATTTATGTTTCATTTAAATATTCTACCAGAAAATGCTTTTTAATTAAATGGGAGCAGTAATAATGGTAAAATTAGTAAATTTACATGTATGGGGGATTTCTGTGTAAAGGTTAAAGTAAGGAACTCGGCAAATTTATTTTTCACCTGTTTAATAAAAACATGTCTTTCTGTGAATAATTTAAGGTTTAGCCTGCTCCATGACTAAGTTAAATAGCCGCAGTATATTGACTGTGCAAAGGTAGCATAATCATTAGTTTCTTAATTAGAAGCTGGAATGAAGGGCTGGATGAGGAAATAGCTGTCTCACTTTAATTTTCATTGAATTTTATTTTTAAGTCAAAAAGCTTAAATTAAATAAAAAGACGAGAAGACCCTATAGAGTTTGATAAATATAAGTTTTAATTGTTTAAAGTTTTGATTGTAGTTATTATTTAGTTTATTTGGTTGGGGTGACATAGGAATTTAATAAACTTCTTTTTTCTAATACATTAGTTTATGGGTGGTTGATCCCGAGATTTGGATTATAAGAATAAATTACCTTAGGGATAACAGCGTAATCTTTTTGGAGAGCCCAAATCAATAAAAGGGATTGCGACCTCGATGTTGGATTAAAGTTAAGTTCAGGTGCAGAAGCTTGAATTTTGAGTCTGTTCGACTCTTGAAACTTTACATGATCTGAGTTTAAACCGGCGTGAGCCAGGTTGGTTTCTATCTTTTATAGTTAAAATATTTTAGTACGAAAGGACCAGATATTTGAATATTAATTTTAATGATTGAACAAAATTATTACTTTGGCAGATTAGTGCAATAAATTTAGAATTTATATAGGTAATTATATTACAAGTAATAATTTATTTATTGGACTTAATTTTATTATTTATTTCTTTATTAGTTTTAGTTGTTTGTGTATTGGTGGGAGTAGCTTTCTTAACTTTATTAGAACGTAAAGTTTTAGGGTATATTCAGATTCGTAAGGGGCCGAACAAGGTCGGGTTTATAGGACTTTTACAGCCCTTTAGAGATGCCATTAAATTATTTACTAAGGAGCAGACTTTCCCTTTAATGTCTAATTTGAATATTTATTATTTATCTCCCATGATTAACTTATTTATTAGGCTCTTGCTATGAATAGTTATACCATTTTTTACTATTACGATGAGGTTTAATTTGTCAGTTTTATTTTTTCTTAGGGTTTCAAGTGTTTCTGTCTATACAATTATATTGTCGGGTTGATCTTCAAATTCTAGGTATTCATTATTGGGAGGGCTACGTTCTGTTGCTCAGGTAATTTCTTATGAAGTAAGGTTGGCTTTAATTTTGATATCTTTTATTTTTTTAATTCTTTCAATGAATTTAATTGATTTTATACAGGTGCAGAAATTGAGTTGGTTTATTTTTTTTATAATACCCTTGGCTTTTATATGGGTAATTTCTAGGCTAGCGGAAACCAATCGAACTCCATTTGATTTTGCAGAGGGGGAGTCTGAATTAGTGTCTGGGTTTAATATTGAATACAGAAGAGGGGGGTTTGCATTGATTTTTTTGGCGGAATATGCAAGTATTTTATTTATAAGGATAATTTGTGTGTTGTTATTTCTTGGAGGTAACATATATTCTTTTACTTTTTTTTTAAAGTTGACTTTTGTATCATTTTTATGGGTGTGGGTGCGAGGGACCTTGCCTCGTTTTCGTTATGATAAGTTGATGTACTTAGCTTGGAAGAGGCTTCTTCCCGGTTCTTTACATTTCTTATTATTTTTTTTTAGCTTTAAGATGATGATTTTCATCTTTTTATTATAGTTAATAAAATTTAGTAAAAACTAATAGAGGATTAGTGCCTCTTTTTTATACTTTCAAAATATATACTTTTACAAGTTCATTAGTTATGGGTAGAGTAAGTTATCCCATAGCTTGAATATTATTGGGTTTACTATATAATATAAAAAGTAAATGATTGTAAGGATCTGGCCGGTTAATACATAAGGGTCTTCGACTGGGCGGGCCCCAATTCATGTAAGTAGAACTACAGTTGAGACTATCATTCAAAATAAAATTTTATTGGCGGGGTAAAATTGATTTCTTATAAAGTTTTTTTTGTTAGTAAATGGTAGGATGAATAAGATTGCGATTCTTATTACTAGGGCGATTACTCCCCCTAGCTTATTAGGGATAGATCGTAGGATTGCGTAGGCAAAAAGGAAATATCATTCAGGCTGAATATGGACTGGAGTGACAAGGGGGTTAGCTGGGGTGAAATTGTCAGGGTCACCTAGAAGGTATGGATGTAATAATGAAAGTATAGTGAGAGAGATTACTATTAAAATTAATCTGAGTAGGTCTTTAAATGAAAAATAAGGGTGGAATGGAATTTTGTCTATGTTTCTATTAGTTCCGAGGGGGTTGTTAGATCCTGTCTGATGAAGGAATAGAAAATGGACTATTACTATAGCTGCGGCAATAAATGGGAATAAGAAGTGAAAGGTAAAAAATCGAGTTAATGTTGCATTGTCTACAGCGAATCCCCCTCAGATTCATTGAACAATAGAGGTCCCCAGGTATGGGATAGCAGAAACTAGATTGGTAATAACAGTGGCCCCCCAGAATGATATTTGACCTCAGGGAAGAACATAGCCTAAAAAGGCGGTTGCTATTACTAGGAATAAGATAATAACACCTACTATTCAAGTGTGAATTAAGTTATAAGAACTATAATAGATTCCTCGCCCAGTATGAATATAGATATTGATAAAGAAAAAAGAGGCCCCGTTTGCATGGAGGGTCCGTATTAGTCAACCATAGTTTACGTCTCGACAGATGTGGACTACTCTATTAAAGGCTGCGTCAATATTAGGGCAGTAATGTATGGCAAGGAAAATTCCAGTAATGATTTGAACTACCAAGCAAGCTCCTAACAATGAGCCGAAATTTCATAGAAGACTGATATTAGAAGGAGCCGGTAAGTCAATAAGGGCGTTGTTAATAATTTTAATGGCCGGGGAAGACTTTCGGATAGGTATTTTCATTAGTTTTTTGGGCGAAGGGGGCCAGACTTTTTGTCTACAATTTTGACTGTGGCAACTAGTGTAATGAAAAGGTACACGATTATAAATGTGAGGATTACATTTATTGGCGTATAAGTGTATTTAATTATTGAAATATTCAGTATATTTGTGTTGTAGTTGGTTATGTCATTATTAGTTACGTCATCTAATCTTATATAGTAAAGTGAATAAAATATTGATAGTGTAATTGTAAGTACTGTGAAAATGGAAAGTTTAGGGCTGAAGCTAAATTTTTCATTCGAAGCAATTCTTGTTATGTAAATGAACAGGATTAATATACCTCCGATTATGATAAGGAATAGAATGTAGGAAAATCAAAAATTGCAGCATATTATTCCGGTGATTATTCTAATTAGAAAAGTTTGAATGATAAGAGTTAACCCTAAAGATAGGGGGTGGGTGAGGCATATGAATAAAATAGAAAATGTCAGGTTTAGAATGATAAAGATAATGCCAGGAAGTAGTTTATTTAAGAATATTAATTTTGGAGATTAAAGATAGAGGCGTCTCTCTTCCTGATGTTTTAAAGGTTTACCTTATATTTGATTTACAAGACCAATATTTTCACTTAAATTATTAAAACTAATGATAGTATATATATATACGGCACTGCTGATGTTTTTTTGTGGTTTTATAATATTTAGGTTAATACGGAAACATTTACTATTAGTTTTATTAAGAATTGAGTTTATAGTTCTTGCTTTGTATTTGAATACATTTTTATATATAAGTTTGCTGGGGAACGATTATTTCTTTTCTATGATTTTTCTTACGTTCAGAGTGTGTGAGGGGGCCCTGGGTTTGTCATTGTTAGTGTCTATGATTCGTTCTCATGGGAATGACTATTTCTTGGGTTTTAATTTATTATGATAAAGTTTTTATTTGTCTTGTTGATAATGACACCTTTAGGGTTTTTAAATTACTTTTGGTTGATGCAATTTGCTATAGTTTTTGTATCTTTTATTTTTATGTTAAGATTCAGATTAAATTATATATATATATATATTTCTTATTGTTTTGGGGTTGATTTAGTTTCTTATTTAATAATTTTATTAAGATTGTGGGTTTGTTCATTGATAGTGATGGCTAGTGGGAAAATCTATTTTACTCAATTTTGGAGGCAAATGTTTATTATTACTTTAATTATTTTGATTGTTTCTTTATTATTGGCTTTTGGTTCAATAAACTTGTTTGTTTTTTATATTTTTTTTGAGGTTAGTTTAATTCCTACTTTAATATTGATTTTAGGCTGGGGGTATCAACCCGAGCGACTACAGGCGGGTATCTACTTATTGTTTTATACTATATTGGCTTCTTTACCAATAATAGTGACTATTTTCTTTTATTATATAAAGTACGGTACCTTAGAATTTTTTAGGTTAGACGGGGAGTTAAATGAAGTATTACTTTATATGTGTATAAATTTAGTCTTTTATGTAAAGATGCCTCTGTTTTTCGTTCATCTATGGTTACCCAAGGCTCATGTGGAGGCCCCAGTCTCAGGTTCAATAATTTTAGCTGGCATTATACTTAAGCTTGGGGGGTACGGGCTTATACGTATAATAGTAGTGTTTCCAATGGTTGGGTTGAAAATTAATTGAATTTTTATTGGTTTAAGAATGATTGGAGGTTTAATTGTTTCTTTGATTTGCCTACGTCAGAGAGATATTAAGTCATTAATTGCTTATTCATCTGTTGCTCATATAGGACTTACAGTAAGGGGGATTTTAACAATAAGTTATTGGGGGATAAGAGGGGCTTTAATAATAATGCTTGCCCATGGTTTGTGTTCCTCTGGACTTTTCTGTTTAGCTAATTTGAACTATGAACGGATTAGAACGCGAAGTCTATATTTAAATAAGGGGTTGATTAATATTTTACCTAGTCTATCCTTATGATGATTTTTATTTGTTTCTTCTAATATAGCTGCTCCCCCTTCCTTAAATTTAATAGGGGAAATTATGCTAATTAACAGAGTTTTAAGTTATGAAACACTGAATATAATTGTTTTAATAATTTTATCTTTTATAGGGGCTGCCTATTCCCTGTATTTTTATGCTTTTAGACAGCACGGCAAAGTTTATGCAGGTTTAATGGCTTTTAGCATGGGGGGATTCCGTGAATATTTACTTTTACTATTACATTGGTTCCCCCTTAATGTTTTAATTTTAAAGGGGGAATTGATATGTTTATGGTTGTGCCCGGGTAGTTTAATTAAAATATTGATTTGTGGAGTCAGAGTTATATATTTATATGCTGGGCAATTATTAATATTTGTTTATGTTATTTTAGCGTATTTTTTTCTTTAAGTTTGGCATTGTTTTTAATTAGTACTTGGCTGATAGTTGGGGATCTGACTTACTTTGTTGAATATGAAGTTTTGATAGTGAACTCTAGTCCTGTTTCTATAACACTTTTAATTGATTGAATATCCACTATATTTATAAGCTTTGTTTTATTTATTTCTTCGATAGTAATTTTTTATAGTAATGATTATATACATGGAGATTTAAATATTAATCGTTTCATTTTATTGGTGGTAATGTTTGTTTTATCAATAATACTACTTATTATTAGTCCCAACTTGATTTCTATTTTATTGGGATGAGACGGACTTGGTCTTGTTTCTTATTGTTTAGTAATTTACTATCAGAATGTTAAATCATTTAATGCTGGTATAATTACTGCTCTTACTAATCGTATTGGGGATGTAGCCCTACTGATATCGATTGCGTGAATACTAAATTACGGCAGATGGAATTATATTTTTTTCTTAGAGGAAATAAAGGAGGATAGATATATAGTGTTAATTAGGGTTTTAGTAATTTTAGCGGCTATAACAAAAAGAGCTCAAATTCCATTCTCTTCGTGATTACCTGCGGCGATAGCCGCCCCAACACCTGTTTCTTCTCTAGTGCACTCGTCTACATTGGTGACCGCCGGGGTTTATTTACTAATTCGTTTTAATTATTCTTTAAGGGATAATATAATAATAGTTTTATTATTTATTTCTAGTATGACCATATTTATATCAGGCTTAGGGGCTAACTTTGAATTTGACTTAAAAAAAATTATTGCTTTATCAACTTTAAGGCAATTGGGGCTTATAATAATAATTCTTTCTCTAGGCGGCTATAAGCTAGCATTTTTCCATTTACTAACTCATGCATTATTTAAAGCCTTACTGTTTATGTGCGCCGGGAATGTAATTCATGGCATAGTAAACTGCCAGGATATTCGTTTTATAGGGGGGCTAGTCACAGCGATACCATTGACTTGCACATTTATGAACATTTGTAATTTGTCTTTATGTGGGATTCCGTTCCTTTCAGGGTTTTACTCTAAGGATTTGGTAGCAGAGTCTTTATCAATGGGATGGGTAGGCCCGTACATTTATATTGTTTTCTATATTTCTATTGGGCTGACCGTAAGCTACAGATTTCGTCTGGTTTATTACTTATTCGTAAGAAACTTAAATTTTCCCCCTTTAATTAGATTGTCTGACTCTAGGGAGGTGATGTTACGGGGGATGGGCGGGTTAATTTTTCTAGTTGTAATTATAGGGAGAACTCTTTCTTGGGTTATATTTGATTCCTTGTATGTAATTGTTTTACCTAGGTTGATGAAGTTAATAACCTTGATTATAGTAGTGTTAGGGGGCCTAGTTGGATACACGACTTCTCAATATAAGTTAGGTTCAAATAATTTTTCATTAGAAAACATTAAGGTTTCTAATTACTTAGGGGGGATATGGCATATACCAGTTTTATCTACTTATGGAGTTAACTATACGCCGGTTAAGTTGGGAGATTTATATATTAACTCATTGGATCAGGGCTGGACTGAATTTTACGGCGGGCAGAATATTTATAGGCATTTGGTTAAAAGTTCGGCTATTATGCAATTGCTTTGAAGCAATAATATTAAGTTGTTTTTTATATTAATGGTTATTTTATTTATTTTTGTTTTAGTGTACTCGAATAGCCTATATAAGGGCGTGGCACTGAAGATGCCGAGGAAACTTAAAGTTTTTGAGTATTTATAAAAATTACTTAATTTTACATTGAAAATGTAGGGTTTTTATTAAACTATATAAATAGAAATATTAACGTAAAACGCTATGGTTTAAGTTAGAAGCTTATTTTTGTATATTTCTTTAATTGGAAATTTGATTCAATTTTGTCATTAACAGTAACATACCTCTATTTGGTTTCAATTAATAAATAAGGATCTTTTGATCATACTTTTAGGTCGAAACTAAATGCAAGGGTTGCTTCTTATTTAAGATAAATTGAGATTTCAATACTTTTTAAATGCAAATTAAATGTTATGTTTAACTATTATCCTAAGAAGTTCACTCTAACGCCCCTTGCTTTCATTCATGCAACAAGCCTAGAATTAGGACTATAATAAAAATTACTAAAACAATGAAGTAGTTTCTTAGACTTCTGAATTTAAGACTTATAACAAGGGGGAATAGAAGTGTAATTTCTACGTCAAAGATAAGGAAAATTACTGCGATTAGGAAGAAGTGTAGGCTAAAGGGAAGGCGAGCCGAGGATTTTGGGTCAAACCCACACTCGAAGGGGGAGGCTTTTTCCCGGTCTAGGAAAGTTTTTTTGGAGATGAGGTTAACGATAATTAGTATTAGAGCTGTGATAGTTACAATAACTAGGGCTATGATTAATAAATTTAAGATTATTTATACTAGATTTATAGATCTTTTGATTGGAAGTCAAATATAATAATTATACTATATAAATATCTACCTCATCAGTAAATGGAGACATAAAGGAATAATCATACTACGTCAACAAAGTGTCAGTACCAAGCCGCTGCTTCAAAGCCAAAATGATGGGATTGAGAAAAGTGGCCGTGATAGTGGCGTATAAGACAAACTAAAAGGAATGTTGTCCCAATGATGACGTGGATGCCGTGAAAACCGGTTGCTACAAAGAAAGAAGAGCCATAAGAAGTGTCTGAAATTGTAAATGAAGACTCTAAATATTCATATCCTTGAAGGATCGAAAAATAAATACCTAAAATTACAGTCAAGGCTAGTCCATGAAGGGCCTGGGTATAGTTATTTTCTATAAGACCGTGATGGGCCCAGGTTACTGTGAGTCCGGAGGTTAAAAGAATTAAGGTGTTAAGTAGCGGAATTTGAATTGGGTTAAACGTCTGGATTCCCTTAGGGGGTCATCTCATGCCAATTTCAATTGCGGGTGATAGCCTATTATGGAAGAATCCTCAGAAGAATCTGATAAAGAAAAATACTTCGGAGGTGATAAATAGGATTATCCCCCAGCGAAGGCCGATAGTGACTATCAGGGTGTGTAATCCTTGGAATGTTCCCTCTCGAGAGATGTCCCGCCATCATTGATATATAATAAGAACTATTGACAGGAATCCTATATACATAAGGCTTGGTGTAAAGAAATGGAATCATTTAATAATTCCTGACATTACAATTAAGGCTCTTAAAGATCCCAGGATTGGTCAAGGCCTGACGTCAACAAGATGAAAGGGGTGGTTTTTATGCATTAGTTTACTTCTCTAGAGTATAAAGTTGAAAGAACTGCAAATACATAAGATTGAATAATTGACACAGCCGATTCAAGTAGTAAAAGTAGTAATTGAACAATAATTAAAATCTCTACTATTCAAATTGATAGGGTGGCTCCTGTATTTCCTAATAGTGTTATTAGGAGGTGCCCCGCGATTATATTTGCTGATAATCGGATAGCTAGTGTTCCCGGTCGGATGACATTTCTAATAGTTTCGATACAAACTATAAATGGTATAAGTACCGGGGGCGTCCCCTGGGGGACTAAGTGGGCAAATATATGAATTGTGTTATTAATTCAGCCAAATAGTATAAATGTTAGTCATAGAGGTAGGGCCAGGCTTAGTGTTAAAGTTATATGTCTGGTCCTTGTGAAAATGTAAGGGAATAGGCCTATAAAATTGTTTATTAGAATAAACGCAAATAATGAAATAAAGATCAATGTAGCGCCTGTAGATGAAGGCCCGAGGAGTGTTTTGAATTCTTTGTGTAAGGTAGAAGTAATTTTAATTCAAATGAAATTAAGCCGCGAGGGGATGAGCCAGAATATTGAGGGGATTATAACAAGGCACATTGCGGTTCTAATTCAGTTAGAGGAAATTCTTCAGTTGGCAGAGGGGTCAAATGAGGAAAATAGGTTTATAATCATTTTCAGTTAGTTTTAACCAGAGATTTTTGTAACTCACAAGATTCGGGGGATTTATACAAAAATGAGTAAAAATTCATAGAATTAATTAGTATGAAAATTGTAATAAAAAAGATTAGTAGACTTAGTCAGTTCAACGGGGCTATTTGTGGGATCAAAAATTAATATTGAGTATTTATTTTAACTTGACAAGTTAACGTTATAGATTAACTAAATTTTTCATTAGAAGTAATTGCTAGTTTACTATGGGGAGGTTTAAGAGACCAGTGCTTGCTTTCAGCCATCTAATGAAAGCTCTATTATTTTAATAATTCATTTAATAAAGTAATTAGGGGCCACTCTTTCGATAATAATAGGCATAAACCTATGATTTGCCCCACAAATCTCTGAGCACTGCCCAAATAAAAGTCCTGCTCGGTTTGATAGGAAATTAGTCTGGTTAAGCCGCCCGGGGGTGGCGTCAACTTTAACTCCAATAGATGGGACTGTCCACGAATGGATTACATCAGCGGCCGTTACTAGTATACGGACCTGGGTTTTGAAGGGGATAGTCATTCGGCTGTCAACGTCTAACAAACGGAAATTTCAAGGCTTTATTTCATTAATGGGGGTTATGTATGAATCAAATTCCAATCTTTTGAAGTCAGAATACTCATACGATCAGTATCACTGATGACCGATAGTCTTAATTGTTAATAGCGGGCTATTGGTGTCATCCAAGATGTAGATTAATCGTAATGACGGTAAAGCAATGAAAATTAGAGTAATAGCAGGGAGGATAGTTCAAATAATTTCAATTAGTTGACCTTCGAGTAAGTAGCGGTGAATTAACTTATTAGATAGGAGCCTTGATATAAGCTGGCCAACAAGGATTGTAATAATTACAAGTACTAAAAGAGTGTGGTCATGAAAAAATGATAGTTGTTCTATTAGGGGGGAGGACCTATCTTGGAGTAAGAGGGTTTTTCAAGTAGCTATTTCTATAAAAAGGCTAGCCTTTATATTTGGGGTTTAAGTCCATTGCACTATTCTGCCATAATAGAAGTTAGACGTTAATATTGGAAGTTCAGAGTAACTATGTTCAGAAGGAGGCAGGGCCTGGAGCCATTCAATGGAAGTGGGTATTCTTAGGGGTAAAATACCCTTTCGTCCTATAGAGAAAGCTTCTCACACAATAAAGATAAGGAAAAGTACTCCAATTAAGGAAATAATTGACCCCACAGAAGAAATAACGTTTCATATTATGTAGGCATCAGGGTAATCAGAGTAACGTCGCGGTATACCCCTCAGCCCTAGGAAATGCTGCGGGAAAAATGTCAAGTTCACTCCAATGAATATGATGAGAAATTGAATTTTACATAAATTTTCGTTTAAGCTTAGGCCCGAGAATAGTGGGAATCATTGAACAAACCCTCCTATAATTGCAAATACGGCCCCCATGGATAGGACATAGTGAAAATGGGCTACAACGTAGTAGGTATCATGAAGTATGATGTCAATAGAAGAATTAGCCAGTACGACTCCCGTTAATCCTCCCACTGTAAAAAGGAATACAAATCCCAGGGCTCAGAGTAAGGAGGGCGAATAGTTAATTTGGGTACCATGGAGAGTGGCTAATCAACTAAAAATTTTGATCCCTGTAGGCACAGCAATGATTATAGTAGCCGAGGTAAAGTAAGCCCGGGTATCCACATCTATACCTACCGTGAATATATGGTGGGCCCACACAACGAATCCTAACAAGCCAATCGCTATTATAGCGTAGATTATACCCAACCTTCCGAATGCTTCCTTTTTCCCTCTTTCTTGGCTGATAATGTGAGAGATTATACCGAACCCAGGAAGAATTAAAATGTAAACTTCCGGGTGTCCGAAGAATCAGAATAAATGTTGGTATAAGATTGGGTCCCCGCCCCCAGCGGGGTCGAAAAATGAAGTATTTAGATTTCGGTCAGTTAAAAGTATAGTGATAGCCCCAGCGAGCACAGGTAAAGAAAGTAAGAGCAAAAGGGCAGTAATGACGACTGCTCATACAAACAATGGTATTCGATCAAAAGTTATTCCTAATGGTCGTATATTGATTACAGTTGTAATGAAATTAGCTGCCCCTAAAATAGAGGAAATCCCAGCAAGATGGAGCCTAAAGATAGCTAAATCTACAGAAGAACCCCCATGCGCGATATTAGACGAGAGTGGCGGGTAAACCGTTCATCCGGTCCCTGCCCCGTTTTCGACTATACTTCTTATAATAAGGAGGGTTAATGAAGGGGGTAGAAGTCAAAAGCTTATATTATTTATACGTGGGAAAGCCATATCTGGGGCCCCGAGCATAAGTGGTACAAGCCAGTTCCCGAACCCCCCAATCATAATAGGCATGACTATAAAGAAAATTATGATGAAGGCATGGGCTGTAACAATAACATTATAGATTTGGTCATCTCCAATGAGGGACCCCGGGTTTCCAAGTTCCGACCGAATTAACAGGCTTAGGGATGTACCCACTATGCCAGCCCAAGCCCCAAAGATTAAGTACAGAGTACCGATGTCTTTATGATTTGTGGAAAATAGTCACTTGTTCAGTAGAATGGCCGAGGTATAGGCAATAAATTGTAAATTTATTCACGAACTTGATTCTTCTACTATGGAGGTTTAATAGTCAAAGACAATGATTTTAAATTGCAAGTTTAAAGGTAAGTAATTTTTTAAGCCTAAGGCTTAGAACCCTCCTCCATTGACAGCTTTGAAGGCTGTTAGTTTGCATCTTAACTTAAATCCTTACAGCAGGGAAAAGATAAGAGTACAACTGGTTAAACTTGTAATAGCAAGAAAATTGAATGAAAATGACACGAATTTGTTTATTTTAAAGTTAATTTTGTTGTTTTCACTATGTGTGACCAAGAGAGAGGAGGTTAGGATTCGGATGTAGACATAAAGTATAATGAGGGTTGTAATGATTAAAACTAGGGCTATTAAAGTTAAATTGTGAGTGATTATTCAATTGATAGTCAACCACTTAGGGAGAAACCCTAGGAGTGGGGGTAACCCCCCTAGTGACATGAAATTGATTATCAAGGTTAGCTTTACCATTTTATTTGAATTTAAAATACTTGGAATTTGGCTGATCGAATAAATTTTTCTGTAATTAAAAACATAGGTGATGTTAAGGGTGATAATGAAATAGATTACGAGGTAGATTATTCAGATAGAAAATGAAGTGATTATGGCCGATATCATTCAGGCTATGTGATTAATAGAAGAGAATGCTATGATTTTTCGTAATCTTAATTGATTAAGGCTTATAAGGGTTCTGACTGTTAATGAAACGATGATAATAATGATAATGAAATTTACTGTTATTTTGTTATTCATGAGAAGGGCTATAGGGGCGATTTTTTGTCAAGTTAGTAAAATTGAACAATTGAATCATCTTAAGCCTTCTATAACTTCAGGGAATCAGAAATGGAAAGGGGCGGCGCCTAGTTTAGTCAATAATGCCGAATTCAATAATGTAACCAATGGTAAATTTATGGTGGGGGCAATAAATTCCTTGGTGATTATTATTGAAGTGATTGACAGTATCAATACTAGGGAGGCCATAGCCTGAGTGATAAAGTATTTAAGGGATGCTTCTGATGACAGTATATTTTTAGGTGAATTTAACAGTGGGATAATCGAGAGTAGGTTAACTTCCAAGCCTAATCATATCCCCAGTCACGAAAGTGAGGAAATGGCAATAATGGTGCCTAGAACTATAGAATTAAAGAATATAATTTTGTATAATTTTATTATTAAAAAGAGAAAGGTTGAAACTTTCATAGCCAGGGTATGAACCTAATAGCTTGGTTAGCTTATCTTTTTATACCTTAGTTTATGATGAACTTGGATTTTTGGTATCCTAGGAGATAGTTTAATTCTGTCAGGTGTAGTAAAGGTAGCAGGCTACATAATTTATCCTATCAAGATAATCCTTGAACTTCGGGCACTTTACT